TACAATTCTTTACAATAGATTGTAATAATTTAATCGAAAATAAAAAGAAATCCATATATATTTGTAATTTGTTAATTCAAACGACGACTTCTTATTATTCATTATAATAAACAAACGTTCCATTTTCTTTTCTAATTAACTCCAATCTAGCTCATTAGAATGATAGCCTATTAGATTAGATATTAGTAAAAAAAAAAAATGCTATAGTTTCTAATTAAACTATTATACTTATTTGCTTTGGTTTTTTATTACAAATATCAACAACACTTTTATTCTTCCTTTCAATATGAATACTACCATTGTACTGGAGGTTTAGGAAAAAAAAGAAAAGCCCCTTATCGGATTTGAACCGATGACTTACGCCTTACCATGGCGTTACTCTACCACTGAGTTAAAAGGGCCATTTGATTCAATTACTGAATGAATCAGTAGACGTATAATATCTATATATATAAGTATATGCAGTAGACTCGTAGTATCTACTAGTTCATTCAGTAATGCGATTCTAATTTACTTAAAAGTAAGTAAATAGGGTGCAATTTGTTTATTGATATTGGATTTGATAAATATCAATGCAATAAATTGTTTCAACAATGAAATTCAGTTGATTGATACATGTACCTTAGCAATTCGACAGAGATCCAAACTAGTTTATCAAAATATTGGTATAGGTAATGAAGATATTTGATTTGTCCCCTCAACCAAACCTTTTTTAGAAAAACACACACACTTTTTTATTTTATGTCAGACCAATCACTTACCTAAAGAATTCTATATTTCGTATTATGAGTATTATTTAATAGAATTTTCTAAGAGAATATAATTCTCTCAATTTCTCATTTTTTTATAGAATATATTTCTAGATCTAATAGAATAGAGTGGCGATGAAAATGAATGATTCACGAGTCTAAATCACGAATAAAAATGGAATCATAAAAGATGGAAAAAGCTTTCATATCTAGTCATATCATTCCATTGACAATTTTTAAAAAACTCCTCATACTATGAGGATAGTATAATGGCAGTCAGCCAAGTATGCCCCCATCGTCTAGTGGTTTAGGACATCTCTCTTTCAAGGAGGCAGCGGGGATTCGAATTCCCCTGGGGGTAGGGTACTACGAAAGAAAGTTGATCATGGATTATCAATAACCCTAGAATTCATTCTTCCTGGGTCGATGCCCGAGCGGTTAATGGGGACGGACTGTAAATTCGTTGGCAATATGTCTACGCTGGTTCAAATCCAGCTCGGCCCAATAAAAGGAAAAAAGTCCAATTTTATGATATATCCATCCCTACCGTCTTTTTATTTGCTTTATTTATTTTTATTTGTTCCCATAAATTCTGCCCTTGCTAATGATCTAGATCCATATCAGGATGATTAAGTGTATAAAGTTTAATGAAAAGAGTAAAGAAAAAAAGACTATTTTCATTGAAAAATGGATATCGATCGATTCGATTTTATTGATTTTACAATAATGAAAAAAACGGATTCCTAGTAACTAGGAATCCGTTCTAAATCAAAAAAAATGGATTTCATTATCTATATCTATTAACAATATAATTAATATGTGTATGCTGCACACTTTTTTATTTACCTGGGATTGTAGTTCAACTGGTCAGAGCACCGCCCTGTCAAGGCGGAAGCTGCGGGTTCGAGCCCCGTCAGTCCCGACCCCGGCGGATAAAAAAAAGAAATCAATGCGTCCCTCCCCTTTCACAGAAAAGGGAGGGACGCATTGAATTCCCAACAATCTTTTTTTTTCGCATTTCTGATCAAAACAAAAAATATGGGAATTTCTAGTACCTCAACTCGTACCCATGGATGACAGAGAATGTTATGTAAATTTCGAACATTTTTGATTGGTAGCACTCAGTATATTCAGGGTTCAAAAAGATACTGTACCGGGGCCCTTTTTTTGATTGCCCTGGTCCGTCCATTAAAAAAAATAAAATAGAGTGTCATATGTTTGGTATTTTTATCGGGTACATAGACGTATAAATGGAATTTATATTTTCTCTTTTTTGCTTGGTTTTTTTTTTCTAAACATTGGAAGCGGAAAAGTAGTCAGATGATACTTCATTAGATGGTTGTACAAGGAAAGGGGGCAATTGGTTATAGAAAAGAAAGAGCGGAAAAGAATAACAATATCAATAAAGGAAAATCAATAAAGGAAACGAATTCTTTTGTTTGGACCAGGAATCACAAATTTTTGATTTGGTGTGGATAAAAGATCTTCCTATGTTATACTATTAAATTCTCGACGGTGAATTTATTTGATAGTTTAGATATTGTTATTGATGATATTGATCCGATTCGATGTCATTAAAATGTAATTCATTGCATTGAATTTACAAGTGATTTTCATCTCTATGGGATTAAATCCCGAGTTATTGCGAAGTAAAAAAAAAGGGGGGAAATTATGGAAGTAAATATTCTAGCATTTATTGCTACTGCGCTGTTGATTCTAGTTCCTACTGCTTTTTTACTTATAATATATGTAAAAACAGTCAGCCAAGGCAATTAATTTGAATAAAACTTGACTTCTTATCATTAGTATAGTATGGTAGAAAGATTCAGATATTTCTTTCTATCATACTATACTATTCTAATTCTAGGAATGTTAGGAATGTATAAAGTTGTAATGTATTAAGATCCAAACTTAATATAGATCAATTTTAAATATCTATCTTCATAGATGTCGATATCAATTAAATATATGTGATCGCCGTCCTATCTCAATTTTATTTCTTTGTTTGATTTTAGTTGTCTTTATTTCAATCTGAAAAAATCGCAAGACTTTGTCTTGCCATTTTTTAATTCCCGGATTTCTTATTAGTTTCTCTATGACGTTATCCATCAAAAAAAGAATCAAATCCATGAAGGAAAGAAAAATGGAATATATATTATTAATAATAAAAAAAGAAAATCAAAAAATCTCTTTTTTATATTAAAAATTACAAGAAGTAATTGATTGAAGAGTTAACAGATGATCAAAAGAGTTCTGTCTTTTCCATTTGAACAAAAAAGGGGAAAATAAAATGAAAAAAAAAGGTGGGGTTTCCTTGCCCCTCATTGCCCATATATAACTCTGGTAAGGGACGGTTCATCGAAATAGAAAATTGAGAAATAATTTTTTATTTCTTTTTTTTTTATTGTCTACCATCCATATCCTTTTAGATTCTCGGAATACGAAGATGGGAATTATTGAAATATTTGTTTGATTGAAATATTATTTATCTCTATTAGTCATAGAATACCTTACTACATTAGAACCAAAAAATTTCTAAATCTAAAAAGGAAGACTAATAAAAATTAATTAAATAATTTAATTGATACGGTGAATTTCAAATAAAAGGCTTTGCAAAACCATTTAGAAAAAAAAAAATTGATACAGTTTGATTCCTCAATCTGATTATAAAACGAGTAATACGTCTAGAGTCCACTTCTTCCCCATACTACGAGTGAAAGGGAAAATGTAAAGACTACCATTAAAGCAGCCCAAGCAAGACTTACTATATCCATGTGAATTATGTCCCCTATCTCTATAAATATGAAACGAATAAAATCTGAAGGAATTTTTCCATTATTGTTAACTAATAATATAATAGTGAAATTACTGGCACAGAGTCAAAAAAAAAATAGGGCGAGTTATATAAAAAAAACAGAACGGTTGATTTCTATTGATTTCGAGTTTTTTGTTGATCAGGCGACACCCGGATTTGAACTGGGGTAAAGGGATTTGCAGTCCCCCGCCTTACCGCTCGGCCATGCCGCCAAAATGATACATACAAAAAAGACGAAAATATTCCCTCTTTTTTTCTATTGAAAAAAAAAAAGCAAAAGTGAATTCTCAGTTACAAAAGTAGAAATTCAGGACAAACTAGAACCATTAACTATATGATTTCAATTTGACTGTAAATTGATGAATGATTTTTGGCCCCACTCCCCACCTATTTTTCTTTGCTTATAGCAGTAAAGAAAAAGAGATACATACCCAATCAAATAAGCATTTATTTTTTTTTTGAATACCAATGCTTATTATAACAGGAATTTTGAGTATATGTAAACCCCAAAACATAAATTGTTACACAGACAGGTATAGTATAGTTATTTAATGGGGATTTTCTTTGAATAGGATTTTTTTCTCATAGGGAATTTCTCAAGAAATTCTCGTCTTTCATTTTTTCATTGAATAGATTGAAGAGAAAATAAAAATATCATTTATATAATAGAATGTAAATAAGCGGAATAAAGACATATCGTATATATAGACAGCATAGCTATATCTGCACATGCTTAGTAAAGACAAGCTAAAGACAAGCCGTCCTCTTTTCTTACGAACTTCAATCATATTCAAAAGATTCTACTAAAAAAAATTAGGTCAAAATATCTCTGTTCTATGCTAATTCTTTTTTGAACAAAGGAATCCATGAAAAAATGAAGTGTTAGAAAAACGAACTCTATTTTCTTTTCTGATTATTCTATCTTTATCTCAATGAATAGGACAAATCATGAATCCGTTTGATTTTTCTGGTATCTAATCAAAATCAAATTGGAATACGTAATCTCATAATAATGGTAAAAATGAAATTATTGTTTTTGATATTTTATACAAAATTTCATAAGTCTAAAATAAAAATCTAAGTGGCATTTATCAACTCCTTTCCTTTTGTATCTGTTTGTTATAAATAGAAATTCCAATTTGAGTCAAATCTTTACTTCCTTTGCTCATATGCATTTCATTTTTCATACATTCGATACATATATCGTGTTGGGTTAAATTTCATGCGATTCAGTAAACAGAATATAAATTCAATTCTATCATTGCTAGATCGATTCATATGATTCGATGAAGAATGGAAAAAGAATGGGATTTTTTTGATAAATGGGAAATTCAAAATGCTCGGGGATGAAAATGGGGGAATGTCTACAATACCTGGGTTGAATCAGATCCAATTTGAAGGATTTTGTAGGTTCATTGATCAGGGCTTAACAGAAG